CCCCAGCGGATGGCCAATGACCCAAGGAAACGAAAGAATCGGTTACATTTTTCATATGCTTTCCTCTTATAGATAGGACTAACAAATTTGAACAGAGTTCCTTTTGTATCACTTCGCCCCCCTTTTTTTATTGATTTCTTTTTTATTATTATTATGAATTTCCTTATTATAAATATGAATAATTTTTAATAAACATTTTTTCTAAATTCCCAATCTATTTATTAGTCCCAGGTCTCATGTCAATTGAGAAATACCTCGTTCGTTGCAACACTTCCTAAAAGTAAAAAAAAAAAAAAGTTTCCATTAAGAATAAGAATGGGAGGGAAGAAATCAAGTGGGTCTGCTATGTTAATTCCTCATCCTCAAATCAACCCATCCCGGGGGATATTGTCTCAACGAAGAAGTGATCGTAGGGATGAAGTTTTGATATAATTCGACAAGCCCACGGCAATCAAATAAGAAAATTGAAGTATGTATTTTTCAATTTATAGGATTAAACAAAAGGATTCGCAAATAAAAGCGCTAATGCCACGACCAGTCCGTAAATCGTTAAAGCTTCCATAAAAGCCAGACTAAGCAATAAAGTACCTCGTATTTTACCTTCTGCTTCTGGTTGTCTCGCGATACCTTCTACGGCTTGTCCCGCAGCAGTACCTTGACCAACTCCAGGTCCAATAGAAGCAAGTCCTACAGCCAATCCAGCAGCAATAACGGAAGCAGCAGAAATCAGTGGATTCATATTAAGTTCCTCGTACAAAAAAAAAAAGAAATGGTTAATGATACAATCAACCAATGAATTATTACTTAACATCACTAAGACCTATCCGGAAAAAAAAAAACTAAGAACTCTGAATTGAAATGACAATATTACTGAATCATCAGAACTACTTCGATATCTCGTTTTTAGTTCCTATCCATGGAGTCTTTGTAAATCTATACGATTCTAATTCTTCTTCTTCCATTTCTTTGTTCCGAACCATTCCATTCTTTCAATTCTTCGCTCTTTCTCTTCGATATGCTTGACTTCATTTGTTTATTCATTCAATCCACAATTACAGATAAAACGGAAGGGCTTGCATTGGCATCCATCTAAATTCAGTGGGATGGGAAATATATGGGTAGCCCATATATAACTAGTGAATATCTAATAGCACATATACATGTGTTTCTTTCATAATGTAAACAAACTATCTGTATCTTGTATTGAATCGGATTCTAGAATCATTCTTCGAAACATATACGGAGATTGACTTATAGCCCTTACATATACCTAGCTAGACCTACCTAACTTAATAATATATATAGATATAGTTTTTCTTTTTTTTTTTGTTTAGGCGCACATCGGAAACAGATAACATAACAATTCTTATTTAAATTATGAATCGTAATTGACTGAATGAACAAATATAAATAGAATATCGATTGGAGAGGTATGACATAAATGGGCCAAACAGGAATCTTAGGAAAAAGATCTTTTCGATCTCTTTCCTTTTTTTTTTACAATTCTCTAATATCAATATCGTACATTTTTTTTTTCTTGCTCCTACTCTAGATCGTATATACCGGTATTTGTATATATCATGTTCCCCGAGTCAATTATCTTGAGACGCCCATGAGTTGGGATAAGCTTCTTTTTTTTTTTGAGAAAAAAAAAAAAAGACCATTTCGGAAGCTAGTCAATGATGACCCTCCATGGATTCGCCTATATAAGCTGCGGCTAAAGTTGCAAAAATAAGAGCTTGAATCCCGCTTGTGAATAATCCAAGGAACATAACGGGTATAGGAACCACCAAAGGTACTAAAGAAACAAGAACAACAACTACTAATTCATCAGCTAATATATTCCCGAAAAGTCGAAAACTAAGTGATAAAGGTTTTGTGAAATCTTCTAGGATGTTAATTGGTAAAAGTATTGGAGTTGGTTGAATGTATTTACCGAAATAACCCAATCCTTTTTTGGTAAGACCCGCATAGAAATATGCCACTGACGTAGGTAAAGCTAAAGCAACAGTAGTATTTATATCATTCGTGGGCGCAGCTAACTCCCCATGCGGTAACTGTATGATTTTCCGGGGTAAAAGAGCACCTGACCAGTTAGAAACAAAAATAAATAGGAACATAGTTCCAATAAAGGGAACCCAAGGACCATATTCTTCTCCAATCTGAGTTTTGCTCAAGTCTCGAATGAATTCAAGGACATATTCGAAGAAATTCTGACCGTCGGTTGGAATGGTTTGTGGATTCCGAACAGCTATAGTGGCTGAACCTAATAAGATAGCAATTACAACCCAAGAAGTGATAAGTACTTGGGCATGGACTTGGAAACTCCCTATTTGCCAATAAAAATGTTGGCCTACTTCCACATCGGATATATCGTATAACACTTTTAGTGAGTTGATGGAACAGGGTCGAACATTCATATTGCCCTCTGACAGAAATAGAACTTAAAAAGGAATTATTTTGATTCAGCCATCTCTTATCTCTTTCTCAACTCGCCTGCTTTAATCGTATATTTTATTTCGGATACCAAGCGATCGCATAATATTCCCAGCGATTTTTATCTCTTTTACAGAGACTCAGGGATAGTAACCGATTCAATCCATTTATGGAGTTTCCAAAGTCATTGACTTATCCTATTATTAATCAACAATTTCTTATATAGCTAGAACGGCCCTCACAAATTGCGGATACTAATTTGTTAAGAATCAATCGGATTGAAGCTATAGCGTCATCGTTCGCTGGAATCGAAATATCTGCGAGATCCGGGTCACAATTTGTGTCGATTAAACAAATTGTCGGAATCCCCAAAGTGAGACATTCTCGAAGAGCCGTATATTCTTCTTGCTGATCAATGATGATTACAATATCGGGTAACCCCGTCATATATTTGATCCCGCCCAGATATGTTTGCAATTGAGATAATTGCCTCTTCAACATTGCTACATCTCTTTTCGGGAGACAGTTGAGTTTCCCCATATTTTGTTCCGATCTCAAGTCCCTGAATCTATGAAGTCTCATTTCTGTAGTGGACCAATTCGTTGACATACCACCGAGCCATTTTTTATTAACATAATGACACCGAGCTCTTATTGCAGCTGATGCTACTGAATCAGCTGCTTTATTTTTGGTACCAACTATTAAGAAGTGTTTTCCTATACTCGCTGCATCAAAAACTAAATCACAGGCTTCTGACAAAAAACGAGCAGTTCTAGTAAGATTTGTAATATGAATACCTTTACGCTTTGCAGAGATGTAAAGTGCCATTCTAGGATTCCATTTCCTAGTACCATGACCAAAATGAACTCCTGCTTCCATCATCTCTTCCAAATTCATGTTCCAATATCTTCTTGTCATTTCTCCCCACACTTTCTCTCTCTTTTTTTTTTTTTTAAGAGGTACCTGAAATAAATAATTGTTCCGACGGAACCTTCTACCGGAGATTGACCGTTACGTTAATACATGGTTCAAGTCACTAATTGCTTTCTATTCGTTATTATCTTTATTACCAAATCAAATGACCAGGACTAGATAGTTAAAAGAAAAGAATGAATCTGTCATGAAATTCCGTAAATGATCGTTCTGATGTATCAGGTAAATTTTTGGGGATGCAAGAACTAAATAATTCTATGTGGTGGAACAAAATATCTCTCATTTCCATTTCCTCCTCGAATAGATTCTTCTTTTTGATTTCCAAAGGAATGTTGCTGTGTTGCCTTGAACGTTGGACTAATCCTTTGAATCCGGTACCAACAGGCATCATCCCCCCCAGAACAACGTTCTCTTTCAGGCCTTTCAACCAATCAATACGACCTCGTAGAGCGGCTTTTGCTAAAACTCGAGCGGTTTCTTGAAAACTCGCTTCGGATATGAAACTTTGAGTATTCAGAGACGCCCTCGTTATTCCCAATAAGATGGCTCGGTAACAGATCGCTTCTTCCAAAGCGCGCCCTGTTCGTTCTGCTCGCAACAATCCGATAAGTTCTCCAGGTGAAAAAACATTAGACATTCCATCTTCTGAAACCAACACTTTTGATGTTATTTGACGTACAATAATCTCTATATGCCTATTATGGATCTGCACCCCCTGGGATCGATAAACCTTTTGGATCTTATTAACCAAAGAGATACGACTTTGCGCTATGGTTAGTTCAGCGCCAATCAAGAATCTCCAAGGAATTCCAAGAATTCTTGTTATACGTTCGTTCCAACCTTCAACCCTCTTTTCTAGGTTCATCGATATTGAATCAATCGAACGCGCCTCTAACACTTGTTCCACTTTTGGAAGACCTTGTGTTATATCACCCGATCTCGATTTTTCATATATAAATGTAACTAATGTATCTCCTTCATAAAGGATTTCTCCACAATGGCCATGAACAGTTGCTCTTGGAGTAGCCAAATGAGGCTTAGCTGATCTTATTACTAAGGAGTCGACGTGAACAATTAGAACTTGACCCGATTTTATGTGTGGTCCGTATTTGGATATACATACATTTTCACAAATAAACTGTCCAAGGCTAATTATTGTGGATGTCTCCTCACAATAATCGTGAGGGCGAAAGCACCAATTCAAATCGAATGGATTCAAAATGATGTTACTGCATGAATCGGGATTATAAATTCTTCCATTTTCATCCATTAAATAATATTGAAGTCCTTGGAAAGTCTGTTTGAAATTGTCAAGTAGCAAATATTTATTTAACAAGATCTGATTATGAGTTATTAAATAGAATAAATAGAAATAGTAAAATGAATAAAAATTCGTGATTTTAGGTACAATCCCTAAGGGACCCAATGAATTCCTAATGGGAATCGCGGGATCTTCTTTAATTAATTCTTTTGTCACTTTGTGAGATTTCGAACCATTGAATGGGCCAATTCGAAAACAATCGGATGATGACAAAATCAGAAAAGATGGATATTCCTTATTTCTATTCAGCAACGTACGAATAGTCCCTTGATGCTGGGTAAGTGATTGAATCCTCGCCTTGAAATAAAAA